GTATGTGAGATGAGAGAATTTCGTGAGTATTCCATTCAATTATGCATTAATAATGATAGAGCGGGTAGCGAGAATCGAACTCGCATCATCCGCTTGGAAGCCTAGGGGTGATAGTTAACGTCAATTTAGTCCTTTTAACGTCTCTAATTCAAAACCGAACATGAAACTTTGCTTTCCTTCGGATCCTTTATGGAAGATGAATAAATTTTTCGATTCAGATCTAAGAGGGGAAAGATATGAAAAAATAATTCGACCCATAACATCTATGTCTGCTTTGTGTATGAATTCAAAAAAAAAAGAACTTGCTTTCTATTCTCGATGATCCTTCTAGAAAAAAGGGGAATTTCAAATTCTTTCTAATTACTTCGTTCTAGAATTCTATTTGAGAATCCTGAGCAAAAGCATATTCTTTCTACCGAGCTAAAACAACAATATAATCTGCCTCTAGTAAACTAGAGGCATCCTGCAGTATTGTGATCCAATTCAAAAGATTTTCTTTCGTAATTTGATAATTCACTTTTTCAATTTCTAATTGACTCTTGGATACAAATACAAATCGCGAAAATGTAGAAATTTCCTCAATTTTGTCTTATCATTGAGAGGGAAGGGATTAATTCCTTTTCAGAATCAAAGTTTTGATCGAAATAGGAATCAAACCGAAAGATCCCTTAACTATTAGGGGCTTAATATACCGAATTACACCTTTATCACTAAACTATACCCACTACCATATTATTATTACAATATTATTATTATATTGAACTGAACTATTATTGAATAATGATATTTGAGCTAATCTAATTAAGATAAAATCAGAAAAGAATAATGAACAAAAAAAATAAAAAAAGAAAGGGGTTGAACTCTTTCGTAGGAGGATTTAATGAGATTAGAAAAAAGGATAAGAAAATAACAAAAGATGAAATTTCATCTTTTGTTATAGAAATTTTAGAAATAAGGTTTTCTTTATATATGGGTTTACGAAAATTGCTAAAATAGAAAGTAAAGTCATAACTCAAAAAGAACAACTATTAGTTTCCTTTCTTTTTGCAACAAATGGTATTTTAATTCTTTAATTCTTTTAATTCTATTTAAAATTTTATAGTATTTCATTCTATTTTAAATTATATAGAATTATATAGTAAAATAAGTAAAATACTAGAAAGAATTTTTTTTATTACAATATTTTGGTTATTAAATCAGAGAAGTCATTCTTTTTTGTCTGCTTAATTGAAAGGAAAAATGCTTTTATCGGCCTCTTCCGGTTTTTTTGTACGAAATGAAAAGAAGGACTTATTTTCTATTGAATCTTTGTCATTTTAAATTCTCACTCCCAGTTAAACCGGAACTATCAAGACAACACTTTTGAGAATAAAGAGAGATGTCAATAGAATTCTTGATGTAATTAGACCTATTCTATTTTGGAGATATGAAAAGAATGTCCCCTTCACTATCCCTATCCCAACGAATCAATAACCCATATTACTGTACCTTGTAGCTCGAACTAGCACTCTCCCTCCCCTCCTCCGTATTAATTTTTTGTTTTTCTATAAAAAAGCAACTTTTAGCTTGAGAGAAAGACAAAGAATCATAGGAATCGATAGAATAGAACTGAATCTCAATATATTGAATATTGAGATTCAGTTCTCCTTTTCGGTGGATTTCAATTTGACTTTTCAAGATTAAGATCCAAAGATGATATAGGCGTGCACAAGGACAACTACTAGAAAGACGAATACTAAAAAGCCAAAGATTTTTTCTTTCATATGAGACTCCTTTTAGTTTAGCTCGATATGACTAGGATCGAACGTGGTTTATAGAGACCAGAGAACCACCCTCTGGGGTTACGAAGGTTTCAATTCGAAATAGAAATAGGAGATTTCAGCCAAATAGTTCTTCATAGAGCGGTGATAAGATTCATCGGCTATGGCTTAAAGAACGAGAATCTTCTGTCCATTCTTATTGATAGGATCCAGGAGGAAATTGCTCTGGGTATTCGTGAAAAAGCAAATAATCAAGTGCATGCAATTGAAACCTCTCTTGAAACAATATTGACTATTGGCAAAGAATATATAAGCCAATGATTCGACAAAGAGGCAGCTCTTTCTCTTTTCTATAATATCCTTATGGAAGAGGTACGAAAGATGGTTATCGAAGTGCTAAGGCGCAATCGTAGAAATGGGGGACGATGAAGATCAAAAAGATCCCTATCTATATTGTATTGTGTCTTTCATAACATCAAGCAATTCCTTCTTTTTTATTCAATCTTTTTTCTTCAAATTGAAAAATTGAAAAAAAAAAAAAATAAGGGATTATCGAGGAAGAATATTTTTAATCAACAAAAAGTTTCAAAATAGCATGAGACAAGATAACAAAATGAAATTGAACGGGGAGGGTACCTCCCCCTTCTTTCTTTGTCAAATTCAAGGGGGAAAGGAAGTTGAGTTCTTACGCTTTCAGATCTATGACTTTATTCATCTGATTGCTAGAGGGATGAACCTAA